AATTAATGATTAATATGTGGATGTAGCGGGTAGCGGGAATCGAACCCGCATCGTTAGCTTGGAAGGCTAGGGGTTATAGTCGACGTCAATTCATCATTTTGAACGTCTCTAATTCAAAACCGAACATGAAACTTTGGTCTCATTCGGCTTCTTTATGGCAGATAGGTGAATTCCCAGATCTAAGTCGTAAACGAACTTAATAATCAAAAAAAAAAAATAGAACCCATAACATCTATGTCAGCTTTTCTGTTTGAATACATTCAAACAAAAGGACGCGCTTTCTAGATGATCCTTCTAGAAAAGAGGAGGGGGATTCTAACAAAATTTTCTAGTTACTTCGTTCTCTATTTCTATTTTTTCGAATCCGGAGGAAAAGAAGTGTGTTTCCACCGAGCTGAAACAATATGTCGATAGCTTTAGTAAACCAAAATTATCGTTTAATAGCTATTTCGCTTCAATCTCCCCTCTAAAAAAGAAATTGAAGATCTAGTTACGATTAGAAATACACTTTTTTCTCTTTATCCATGGATCTGTTACTCATACACATCTAATTGAAAGTCGTGATCCAACTCAAAAAAAAAAATTATGCTTCGTGTTTCCATAATCCAATTGGTAAATTTCTAATTGTGACCTTGGATATAAATCACGAGAATGTATATTCTTCCCCCAATCGGTTATTGAGAGGTAAAGGATTTAATCCTTTCTTTTAAGAAATAAAGTTTTTAATCGGAATATGAATCAAACCGAAAGACCCCTTAACTCTTTAAGTTGTGAATAGAACGAATCGCACTTTTACCACTAAACTATACCCGCTACGATGTGATTGTTGTATATGATATATGAATGGACCATTTGTCGAACAAGGGCATCAGACGTAATCAAGATAGAATCAGAACAAAATAATGAAATTGGAGTGTTGACATGTTTCGTCGGGTGAATTTGATGAGATAGGAAAATCCAGGACCATTGAGATAACGAGTTCTTTTTTCTTTTGTTATTTAGTGACAGGTCTGTCCTGAAAAAACCATTGAAGTCAGAACACGAAAATAAATTGTGCAAGAATCCATATCCATTTTTTTTTTTGGAGATATCACATTATCGAAATTGAATTTGAATTCAATTGCTGCTAAACTAAAATAATAAAAAAAATGGTATCTTTTGTATCTTTGTATCTATACTATAACTATAGAATCAAGAAAGAAAAAAAAAAAAATACTTTTGTTTTAGCGTAACATAACATAGTAATTGTCTTTTTAAATTGGGAGAGATGGCTGAGTGGACTAAAGCGGCGGATTGCTAATCCGTTGTATGAGTTATTCGTACCGAGGGTTCGAATCCCTCTCTTTCCGTTCCCTCTAATGATTTGGCTTGAGATTTTTCTTTAGAATCAAAGAAAAATCTCAAGCCCCTTTTTATCATAGTTTCATTTCTGGAATCGAAAAAGTCATAAGATAAGAAATAAAACAAAGAAAAAGAAAATGAGAACCCTTTCTTTTCTTTTGGTTTTATTCCTCACGCCCAGGATTACGTCCTGGATCATTAGATAGGAATCCGAAGATGAAGAGAGAAACAAAGAATATCACTACTGTGTAAACGAAGAGTTTGAGAGTAAGCATTACACAATCTCCAAGGTTATTTTTTGGAAAAAAGGGAATAGATTATCCATTTTTATACCACACATCCTATTTTGACACCAAGAAATGAAGTGGTTTCTAGAAAAGAAAGAAATTTTCCGAAATTCATTTGTAAGAAGATTCTTTCAGTACCAAAAGTATCTTTTATATCTACAATTAGTTATTGTGAGGGACCCTAATAGGATAGGGTCCTTGTTCATACTGGAAGTGGAAGATCAGAATGAAGAAATGCGGAGATCCAGATTCATTGCAACTATCCAAGAATTTCCATGTTTGAATCGAATTTCCATGTTTGAATCGAGGGTTCTAAGACTTATCTCATCTTATCAATTGTTAGAATCTTTTTTTTTTTTGATTTTTTATCGAGTCAATCATGAATATTTGTAGGACAGTATTAAGGATCTCATCGAAAACTTACAGCAGCTTGCCAAACAAGGGCTAAGAGAAAAAAGAACACAGGTATGACTGGCATAATATCTACAATTGGATTGAAAATAGCATAAGCCTCAGGCAATTTGGCAAAGACAAAACCGCTTGAGTGAAGGGCAGAATTAAGCCAGATACAGATTAAACTAAAGATATTAAGCATACTAAAGATATTAAGCATAACAAAGATTTCATTCTTGGAGATAATTGTATTTTGTTTGAGTTATTGATATAAAGAAAAATGAAGAAAGTAAAGTAGACCAAAAAACCAAATACCGCTTTTTCTTTGACTCACCCAATCAAAGATCCTTCAATTTTCAAATGAGAATTGAATTTCATACAATATCTTATCTTAATTGAATTCTATGTAATGATCAATGAATTAATGTAATGATCCATAAATTCAGTTTAATTCGTCCCCAACTACACGTGTTAAACCCTAGCAACAATCTAACCTATTCCATAAAAAATGGGTGGGAATTGACGAACAATTAATATCGATATTAGTGTTTATTGTTGTAGATACAAATCTAAATGGGGCGTGGCCAAGTGGTAAGGCAGTGGGTTTTGGTCCCGTGACTCGGAGGTTCGAATCCTTCCGTCCCAGAGCAGTCCGATTCTATCAAAATGAAAGATTGTTCTATTTAACTTAACAATACCAATCTTCTGTTTAAGAGTGTAATGTTGAATACATTGTGATCCTATTGCTGATTTCTAATAATTCAGAAAAGAATTACAGCTTTCCCTTTCTTTCTCTTTCTCACAAATCGAATTGAGCCCAAATAAGATGCAGATATAACTCAATCTATTTGATATTCAAGTAAGATGGAAACATGAATGAATTTCGAATTCAAAAAGAAAAAAGGGGGGGTGTGCTGTTTAGCATATGCATGTCGTGTTCCTTTTCATATTGAAGTTAGTTACTTAGGCAAACTTTACCTCCTATATCTAGTTGAATTATCAATTCTTTGAATTAGAATGTGAAAGAAAGGCTTCTATATTCCCTATTTCTCTCTATAGTCACTATATTTGAATTTGAAATTTGAATAGGGTACTGATTTTCTGTTGATCCTGAATTCTAAACAGGAGGGGTTCTTAGTACTAATTTCAATTCCATTATGGGATTAAAGCTCCTAAAACTCTGTTGGGGTAAAATAGAACTAGGAATAAAACAAGCAATCGATCCGTGTCTGTTTAGTACACAAGTTAGAAATCTAATCTAATTCAAAATCTAATTAAAGAAATTTTTTGAGTTTCGTTGTTTTTAGTTTAGTACTTCGAGAAATAGTTGGATCTTTTATGATTGATCGTCTTGAAAAATCTGTTGAAGATGCAGATTAATGAAGAATTGGGTTATTTGTGTTTTTTCGAAATTGTTTCATTGATACAAGAAAATAGGGGGTTAATGAAATTGAATCCTTGCTGAGACTTCTCCAGCTAAATAGGTAAATCGAAATGCCGATCTCCATCCAGCCATATAGAAAAATGAGAGTATCTAGTACTATGTACTGATTGAACCAATGACTATTCATGATTTCATATTGAATCAAGTCCATATTGGACTGGTTCCAAACTAGAGGAATGTTATGGTAAAACTTCGTTTAAAACGATGTGGTAGAAAGCAACGTGCGACTTGAAGGACATGATCGGCTGTGGATTCTTACATCCACCATTTTTTATATAGAAATGAAGGTGCTCTTGGCTCGACATAGTTTGTTCTGTTCTACTCGAACCCCTATTTCGTTGGGTTTAAGTAAATAGTACATGATGGAGCTCGAGTGGAAAGGATTGATTCATTTCTAAGAGGCAAGGATCTAGGGTTAGTGTCAATCAATAAGTTTGAACAACTTCGTAAGTATATCCCCAATCAATATAGAAATCGAAAGGATCGAATTCGCACAAAAGTGTCAAATCCAAAAGGAAATCTTGTTAGATTTGGTAAACTATTTCGATCAAAAGTGGATCACACGGAAATCAATTGTTCGTATAATTCTTTCATAGAAAGAAATCACAAAACAAAAGGTATGTTGCTGCCATTTTGAAACAATTAAGGATCACCGAAGTAATGTCTAAACCCAATGATCTAAAACAAAGATAAAGGATCCCGAAACAAGAAAACGCCATTTTCAATTGTCTCAACAATTAGATCAGAATAAGGAATAAAAAAATGTATTTGAAACGAGACAAGGAGGGGGGGGGTTCGAGATAGCTCAATAAATGAAATGCCCAGTCCTAAGGATTTTCCTTTGAACTCGTTGAGAATTATCCAACTTGAGTTATAAGTACGAATGATTTTTCTTTTTTTTTTTGGAACGGCGAGGAAGAAGAAAAAACGAATCAAACAAATCATAATCTAATTGATTTGATGATGTTATGGATCTATTTGCCACTATATACATAAATTCAAATCATTCTTTCTTGAGCCGTATGAGGAGAAAACCTCCTATACGTTTCTAGGGGGGGGCAGTGTTAATCTACATCTATCCCAATGAGCCATCTACCGAATCGTTGCAATTGATGTTCGATCCCGAAGAGAAGGAAGAGATCTTCGGAAAGTGGGTTTTTACGATCCGATAAAGAATCAAACTTATTTAAATGTTCCCAATATTCTATATTTCCTTGAAAAAGGTGCCCAACCTACAGGAACTGTTCATGATATTTCAAAGAAGGCAGGTGTTTTTCAGGAACTTCGTATTAATCAAAGGAAATTCAAGTCCAAGTCAATTAATGACTAATGAAAAATAAATAAAAAAGGGGGGTGACCCCTATGCCAGCTTTGTTTAATTTGAATTCAATTTTCCCCATTTTTTTGCTGTATTTAGACTTATTTACTATTCTATTGGTCCCGTAGAATTTCATATTCTACCCTATATGATTTCCTATTTTATTAGAATATTCTATTATTCTATATATTCTATTATTCTATATCTATATATAGATATAGAATAATAGAATAGAAATAGAATATATATATATATATATATTCTATTTGTGATATCATCTTCTATGTGATATGAGACGAATAGAAAAAAAAATGAAATGAATAGAGGAACTAACAGGATCCATAAAATTCTGGAATTACTCCCCATCACGTGAGACCCCGCCAAACAAAAAAAAAATAGGTTGAGCTTTTTTATTGTATCTTTATGGATATTGACGAAACCCTAGATTTTCTTCTTTATTTATTAATTTCATTTATTCTATTTCTATTTTTTTATTTTTTTGATATTCTTTTAGTGAATTGAAATTCTTTTCTTCCACCCCGACTTTTTATTAGTATTTATTTATGTATGATGTATGTACATTCTCGTTGTAGTGCTAATCCAACACAAGCCCTTTTTTTTTATTGAAATAGATTTCATTTCTTTTGTTTTCTCAATGTTCATATTGACAATAGTGTATTGACCAAATAGAATTCGATCGTAGATAAATAGATCTATTTATCTCTGCCCCCAAAATCAAATCAGTTTGGTTTTTTATTTTTTACTTGAATTTATACAAATTCTATACAAATGATGGGTTCGTTGGATTTGATGTGACACAAGAAGTCTCTTCTGAATCAAAAAAAAATTAGAAAAGCAAAAATTGGATGGGTTGTGCAATCCAATCTCTTTGTCGATTTTGATCGTATCTACACGCCATAATTACATTATTTGGGTTGCTAACTCAACGGTAGAGTACTCGGCTTTTAAGTGCGGCTAGAATCTTTTACACATTTGGATGAAGCAATGGATTCGTCCGTACCGTTGGTAGAGTTTGTAAGACCACGACTGATCCTCAAAGTGAATGAATGGAAAAAACAGCATGTCGTATCAATGAAGAACTCTAAGAGTACGTGATCCTTACCGGATCGGTACAAAATCTTGCTGAAAGCGGGAAAAAATCAATTCATGGTTGGGTCGAGTGAATAAATGGATAGAGCCCTACGGCTCCAATTTTATAGGGAAACAAAAAGCAACGACCTTCTGCTCTTAATTCGAATGATTACCCGATCTAATTAAACGTTAGAAATAGATTAGTGCCTGATGCGGGAAAAGATTCTTCCATAAAAAATAAGTGGATTCTCCATTTTTTCACTGAATCCTAACTATATCCCAATTCTAGAGTGGAGATGAATGTGTAGAAGAAACAGTATATTGATAAACAGAATGTATTCTAAAGTCAAAAGAGCGATCGAGTTGAAAAAATAAAGGACTTCTAGCCATCTCGGTAGTGTATTCTATTATTCTATAATGAATACAGACCCGTTGAATGGAAAAGAGAGAATCCGTTGATTAGCCTATCTGTTCCGAGGTATCCAATATTTTCTTACTATATACCTTGTTTTGACTCGATCACACTATGTATTATTTGATAACCCAAGAAATCCCCTGCCTTTGGTTCAACCGGAATTTCAAATGGAAGAATTACAAGTATATTTCGAAATAAATAGATCTCGACAAAAAGACTTCCTATATCCACTTCTTTTTCAGGAGTCTATTTATGCCCTTGCTCATGATTATGGTTTACCTAAAGCGATTCTTTATAAATCTGTGGAAAATTTAGGTTATGACAATAAATCTAGTTCACTAATTGTGAAACGTTTAATTACTCGAATGTATCAACAGAATCATTTGATTCCTTCTTTTAATGATTCTAAAAAAAATAAATTTTGGGGGTACAAGAATCATTTTGATTCTCAAATCATATCAGAGGGATTTGCCGTCATTGTGGAAATTCCATTCTCGCGGCGATTAGTATCCTCTCTAGAAGGGAGAGAAATAGCCAAATCACATAATTTAAGATCAATTCATTCACTATTTCCATTCTTAGAGGATCATTTTTCACATTTAAATCATGTGTTAGATATACTAATACCCCACCCCATCCATCTGGAACTCTTGGTTCAAACCCTTCGCTGTTGGATACAAGATGCCGCCTCTTTACATTTATTGCGATTCTTTTTCTACGAGTATCATAATTGGAATAGTCTTATTACTCCTACTCAAAAAAAGAAATCCATTTCGGTTTTTTCAAAAAAAGAGAATCAAAGATTCTTCTTGTTCCTATATAATTCTCATGTATATGAATGCGAATCCATATTTGTTTTTCTCCGCAAACAATCTTCTTATTTACGATTAACATCTTCTAGAGCCTTTCTGGAGCGAACCTATTTCTATAGAAAACTGGAGCATCTTGTAGTAGTTTTTCAAAATGATTTTCATTTTATCCTATGGTTGTTCAGGGAGCCTTTCATGCATTATGTCAGATATCGAGGAAAATCCATTCTGGCTTTAAGGGGGACCCCTCTTCTGATGAATAAATGGAACTATTACCTTGTAAATTTCTGGCAATGTAATTGTGACTTGTGGTCTCAACTGGATAGGATTTATATAACCCAATTAGCCAATCATTACTTCGATTTTCTGGACTATCTCTCAAGTGTACGACTAAATACTTC